ATTGGTGTATTCTTATATATATCCCGTAGCTTAGTACCACGTATAGCAAGTCAAGTATAAGAGCCCCTTCTACCCATCCTGTATATTGTCCTTTTCTTCCGTTTTTTTCTATTACAATTGAAAAAATTTTGATCATATAGAGTGATACGCGGATTCATACAAAGGATAATCGTTTATTTCTCATATTTCTCACCTGTTTTTTGTTAATAACCCTAGTGCTTTTTTAGGAAATGCAAATTTCAAATGACTATTCATCTTTTTTTTTAATACAAATAGGAGGAAAGAGAGCTCTATGGAAAAATGGTGGTTTAATTCGAGATTGTCTAAGGAGGAGTTAGACCATAGGTGTGGACTAAGTAAATCAATGGGCAGTCTGGATCCTATTGACAATGCCAATAGCAATGAAAATACGAGTCTAAATTTTACAGAAAAAAACATTCATAGTTGGAGTAATGGTTCTCGTTATAGTAATTTGGATCTTTTAGTCGGTATCGAGGACATTCGGAATTTAATCTCTGATGATACTTTTTTAGTTAGGAATAGTAAGGGGGAAACTTATTCCATTTATTTTGATATTGAAAATGAAATTGTTGAGATTGAAAATGATCATTCTTTTTCTAGTGAACTAGAAAAAAAATATTCTAATTATGGGAATTTGTTTAAAAATGACGATACCCATTATGATCTTTACATGTACGATACTAAACCTAGTTTGAATAATCACATTAATGGTTGTATTGACAGTTATCTTCATTCTCAAATACGTATTGATAATTCCATTTTAAGTGATAGTGACAATTACGGTGATAATTACATTTTTGATGAAAGGCAGACTACCACTAAGACAAACGGTAGGGATAAGAATCTTGAGGTAACTAAAAAATACAGTAATTTGTGGATTCAATGTGAAAATTGTTATGAATTAAATTATAAGAAATTGTTGAAGTCAAAAATGAACATTTGTGATGAATGCGGATATCATTTAAAAATGGGTAGTTCAGAGAGAATCGAACTCTCGATTGATCCCGGTACTTGGGAGCCTATGGATGAAGACATGGTCTCAACGGATCCCATTGAATTTCATTCGGAGGAGGAACCCTATAAAGATCGTATTAATTCTTATCAAAAAGAGACAGGGTTAACCGACGCTGTTCAAACAGGTATAGGTCAACTAAATGGTATTCCTGTAGCAATTGGGGTTATGGATTTTCAGTTTATGGGGGGTAGTATGGGATCCGTAGTAGGAGAGAAAATCACTCGTTTGATTGAGTATGCTACCAATCAAAATCTACCCCTTATTATAGTGTGTGCTTCCGGCGGGGCGCGAATGCAAGAAGGAAGTTTGAGCTTGATGCAAATGGCTAAAATTTCGTCGGCTTTATTTGATTATCAATCAAATAAAAAGTTATTCTATGTATCAATTCTTACATCTCCTACTACTGGAGGTGTGACAGCTAGTTTTGGTATGTTGGGAGATATCATTATTTCCGAACCCAGTGCCTACATTGCATTTGCGGGTAAAAGAGTAATTGAAGAAACATTGAATACGACAGTACCTGAAGGTTCACAAGAAGCTGAATATTTATTCGATAAGGGTTTATTCGATCCAATTGTACCACGTAATCTTTTAAAGGGTGTTCTAAGTGAGTTATTTCGATTGCACGCTTTCTTTCCTTTGAATAAAAATTCGACCGAGCAGTAAGGTCAATTCAATTCTTTTTTTATTATTTGTGGCAAAAAAGGAGTTAGTTATCGTAATCAATCAAAGACAAAATGAAAAAAAACCATTCTATTATAATAGAATAATGGGTGTGGGGTTTCGTGGTTGCCGTACTAATTCTATCACTATATATAATATAAAGAATCATAAAGTTGCGACTAAATTGTTTTTTTATTTGACTTCATATTCCACCCCTGATTACTAACCAGAGAACCCCTATGCTTACTTCTGTAAATTTAAAATTTGGCAAATAAAACGAATTTCATCTGCCTTTCTTACATCTAGAAAATTCGAAAAAAGCCTTTTGCATCTTAATATATTTCCTTGTCGGAGACTCTCCATACTAACAACATAATATATCTTGGATCAGATTCTAACGAATCTTTCGGGACTTTGTAAGTAACTCTAGCAAAAAAATAAGAAAAGATGAAGAATCAAAAAGTTGATTATCAAACATATATTTTTATTTTTTGTGTCGAAGACTAATTAAGTTCATTTAGTTAGTTCTACGTTTCGTGAACTTAGTATATACTATACTCACTTAGATATAGTTAGTATAATTATATAGAATTAGAATTCTAATTAAGTTAAGATAATTTTAGAACAATATAACAAACAGGTACGAATAGTAAATCGAGGTACCCATTCTATGACAGATATAACCCTTCCCTCTATTTTTGTGCCTTTCGTAGGCCTAGTATTTCCGGCAATTGCAATGGCTTCTTTATTTCTTCATGTTCAAAAAAACAAGATTGTTTAGGCCGGATGGTGAGGCCGAATCACATTTTTAAAAGATTTAGACTTGATTGAATCATAACACGGATATCTATTTATTGGAAAGTGGAATATGGTATAATGCACGATTTCGTTCGAACATAAGTGCAAGAACTTTTATACATGCGAAACCTGATATAGGGATAAATTCATTTTCACGATTTTCAAATCAATAGATCAGGACGGGTTGGTCCATGTTTGAAATAGAAAGTCAATGCTTGTAGATATCTAGGGCGGGGTCGTATGAAGGGGACATTCTTATTTTCGTTTTCAATTGAACGAATTTTATGAATTACCCCGACAGGTTCACATTCGAATAGTGCTAGTTGATGAGAGTTACTTCAGAAACCAAATAGCGTTAAGTAGTGTATAAGTGAAATTCACTTTGGTTATTCTATCAATTCAAATTAAATGCAACTAGATTAGTATGAATTGGCGATCCGAACGTATATGGATAGAACTTATAAGGGGGTCTCGAAAAACAAGTAATTTATGCTGGGCCTTTATCCTTTTTTTAGGTTCATTAGGATTTTTGTTAGTTGGAACTTCCAGCTATCTTGGTAGGAATTTGATATCTTTATTTCCCTCTCAACAAATCTTTTTTTTTCCACAGGGAATCGTGATGTCTTTCTATGGGATCGCAGGACTCTTTATTAGCTCCTATTTGTGGTCCACAATTTCATGGAATGTAGGTAGTGGTTATGATCTATTCGATAAAAAAGAAGGAATAATTTGCATTTTTCGTTGGGGATTTCCGGGAAAAAATCGTCGCATCTTCCTCCGATTTCTTATAAATGACATTCAGTCTATCAGAATAGAACTTAAAGAGGGTATTTCTCCTCGTCGTGTCCTTTATCTAGAAATCAGAGGCCAGGGGGCCATTCCTTTGACTCGTACTGATGAGAATTTGACTCCGCGAGAAATGGAACAAAAAGCTGCGGAATTGGCCTATTTCTTGCGCGTACCGATTGAAGTATTTTGAAATGAACCCAAGAAGGAATGTTTTCTGATTCTTGGCTGGGGGTAGAAAAAACTCTAAAATCCCCTCTACGGTATAACTTAACTAAAATTTCGTCAGAACGCCCCTTCGGGTCAAAGCAAACATATATTATATGGAAGGGGGGGTTGTTTTTTTGTCTGCAAAAAAAATATTTTATGCGTATGGAAATCTACTCGACGCAATTCATTAGCAAAAAAAGTAACAAATAAAGATAGATTCATCCCAAAACGTTTTGAAAAAAGAAATTTTTTGCTTTTAGTTTCAATATTTTGAATTGACTAGCTTATGTAAATTCATTGTCGTTCTCGATGTTTCGTTTTCTTCTCTTTAATGAATGGCCCAACATTTTGCTATTCCTTTTTGTTTTGATCATCCCATTCAGAAAATTTTCTCAATTCTTTTTGTGCTATGGTAGTCAGCGGATTTTTTTTGCAATATTTGGAGAGCTTTTTGTCTCGAAATCCTAATTCATTAACTAAATCAGGTTTTCGGGGATTCATCGAAAGGAAGGAATTGTTTCGAATTTAACCAATTTAGAAATGGACTCGTATTCGATTTCTGTATTCTTGCAAGATTCTTCAAAATTATAAAGGACTAATTACCGAATCACAAATAAAAAACAGAGAATGATTCGATACCTTGGAATAGAATTCGTTTTAGTGAAAAATAAAAAATTAGATCACATAGAGTCGACGAATGAGGTCCCTTTATTTAATTTTAATAATTTCTAAAAAAATGGCAAAAAAGAAAGCATTTATTCCCCTTCTAGTTCTTGTATCTATAGTCTTTTTACCCTGGTGGAGCTTTCTAGCATTTAAAAAAAGTCTGGAATATTGGGTTACTAATTGGTGGAATACCAAGCAATCCGAAACTCTTTTGAATAATATTACCGAAAAGGGTCTTCTAGAAAAATTCATCGAATTAGAGGAGCTCCTACTGTTGGACAATCTGATAAAGGAATACCCGGAGACACATCTAAAAGAGCTTCGTATAGGAATCCATAAAGAAACGATTCAATTGATCAAGCTGCACAATGAAGATTGTATCCATACAATTTTGTCCTTCTCGACCAATATAATCTGTTTCGTTATTCTAAGCGGTTATTCGATTATAGGTAATAAAGAACTTCTTATTCTTAACTCTTGGGTTCAGGAATTCCTATATAATCTAAGCGACACAATCAAAGCATTTTCTATTCTTTTATTAACCGATTTTTGTATCGGATTCCATTCACCTCATGGTTGGGAACTGATGGTTGGCTCTATCTACAAAGATTTTGGATTTTCCCAAAATGATCAGATTGTATCTGGCCTTGTTTCCACTTTTCCAGTCATTCTAGATACAATTTTGAAATATTTGATCTTCCGTTATTTAAACCGCGTATCCCCATCACTTGTCGTGATTTATCATTCAATGAATGAATGACTGAAAAAAAAGGTCTACTGATATTAATCCAATTAGAATGTTTGGTACTTTGAGCATAAGCATTCCAAATCGTACTGACTC